ATCAAATTACGAGAAGCCTCATAAAGTGCTTCCTTAGGAGTTAAACTTCCATTTGTCCATATTTCTAGAAAAAGTATCTCTTGTTTTTCATTCCCATTCCCATAAGAATGAATACTATGATTCGCATTTCGAACAGGCATGGATACAGCATCTATAGGATAACTTACATCTTGAGAGTCATTTATGGGTTCCATACGATATCCGCGATCTCTCTTGATTTGTAATCCAATACACAAATCAATTGGTTCCGTCAGGTTAGCTATATGTTGTGTCGTGTCAACTATTTCTACGGAAGGTGGTGAGATGATATCTTGAGCGGTTACGTATCTAGGACCCCTTACGCAAATCAACGCGTCTCTAACTCCATAGAGATTACTTCTCAATACAATTTCTTTCAAATTTAGTAAGATTTCATGTACTGATTCCTCAATACCTACTATCGTAGAATATTCATGTGGCACCTTCTCAGATTTTGCACGTGTGATACATGTTCCTTCTATTTCTCCAAGTAAAGCCCTTCGCATGGCAATACCGATGGTATCAGCTTGACCTTTCATAAGTGGTGACAGAATGAAACGACCATAATAAAGACGCTTACTGTCTACTCTTGATTCAACACACTTCCACTGTAGTGTTCGAGTGTATCCCGCTACTTCCTCTCGAACCATACTATACTAGTATTATTATTTGATCATTGAATCATTTATTTCTCTTGAAATCGGTTTAATTCTTATTTCTACACACGTCTTTTTTTAGGAGGTCGACATCCATTATGCGGCATAGGTGTTATATCACGTACGAAACTTAATAATATACCACTTCTACGAATGGCTCGTAATGCTGCATCTCTTCCGAGACCAGGACCCTTTATCATAACTTCTGCTCGTTGCATACCCTGATCAACCGCTGTATGAATAGCATTTACCGCTGCAGCTTGAGCAGCATAGGGTGTTCCTCTTCTTGTGCCTTTGAATCCAGAAGTACCAGCGGAGGCCCAAGAAACTACCCGACCTCGTACATCTGTAACAGTTATAATGGTATTGTTGAAACTCGCTTGAACATGAATAACGCCTTTTGGTATTCTACGCCCATTCTTACGTGAACCAATACGCCCATTCCTATGTGAACCAATTCTTGGTATAGCTTTTGTCATATTTTATCATCTCATATTTATGAGTCAGAAATATACAAAAAGAAAAGATACGGAGATATCCATTTCATGTTAAAACGGATCCTTTACCTTATTTTTACATATGGTACTTATTTTAGAATTTTTGAAAGTAAAGTTCTTTTTTAGAAAGATTACCCTTGTCTCTGTTTATGTTTCGGATTGTAACAAATCACTATAATTCGCCCACGCCTGCGAATCAGTCGACATTTTTCACAAATTTTACGAACGGAAGCCCTTATTTTCATATTTTTTATTCCTTACCTTAATTCTGAATCCACTTCTTGGAAGAGAATAAGTCTCTTGAATTTTTTTTTTTTAACTTCGAATTGTATACCTATGGTTAAAAAAATAACCTAATCGTTCGAATCTTTGTTGCGAAGTCGATAAATTATACGTCCCCTGGTTGAATCATAACGACTTACTTCAATTTTTACTCTATCTCCCGGTAGTATCCGTATAAAACTGCGCCGGATCCTCCCTGAAACATATCCTAGAATTAGATCTTCATTATCTAAACGGACCCGGAACATACCGTTGGGAAGTGATTCAGTAATTAAACCCTCATGAATCAATTTTTGTTCTTTCATTCCAGGTAACCTCCTTGAAGTATCAACTAATGGAGGAAGAGTTATATAACTCACTTTTCCTCTCTATTTTACAAATAGGAAGTTAGAGATCAAATTCGGATACCAGAGGTGGAAGATTACCATATATAACACAAAATTTCTCCTCCAATTCTTTCTAGTCGAGCTTCTCGATCTGTTATTATACCTCGAGAAGTAGAAAGAATTACAATTCCCATTCCACCTAAAATCTTAGGAATTCGTTGATAGTTGGAATAAATTCGTAAGCCGGGTCGGCTGATACGCTTTAAAATGGTTCTAGTTTTATATATTCCTTTTCTGGTTTTTCTATGTCGCAGAGTTGAAACCAAGAAATATTTGTTACTTTCCTGATGTTTCCGAACGTTTTCAATAAAACCTTCTCGTAGAAGTATTTTAACAATGTTTTCGGTGATATTTGTAGATGCTATTCGAACCCTTCCTTTTTTATCCATGTCAGCATTTCTTATAGAAGTTATTAGATCGGCAATAGTGTCCCTGCCCATGACGAACTAGAATTATAGGTTCCTCCTAATTTTGATATAATCAACATGTTTCCTTTTTTTTTTATAAAGTATATACGTGAGACACAATCTACTAATTTGATCTATTTCAGATACCCTACTATATCATAGTCTCATCTACTACTATTTATAATACTTCGGGAGCTAATGAAACTATTTTAGTAAAATTCAACTGTCTCAATTCTCGAGCGATCGCACCAAAAACTCGAGTTCCTTTTGGATTTCCTTCTTGATCAATGACAACTGCAGCATTGTCGTCATATCGTATTATCATACCGTTTTCACGTTTGAGTTCTTTACATGTACGTACAATTACAGCTCTAATTACTTCTGATCTTTCTAGAGGCATATTGGGAACTGCTTCTTTGATTACAGCAACAATAACATCACCAATATGAGCATATCGGTGATTACCAGCTCCTATGATTCGAATACACATCAATTTTCGAGCTCCGCTGTTATCCGCTACATTCAAAAGGGTCTGAGGTTGAATCATATCATTTTTATTTCAATCCGTTATTTCAATGCAAAAGTATGAAAGAAAAAAAAAAAAGAAATATTGTCCGTCCAGAAATAAATAAACCTGCGGTTGTTTTTTCATCCCCAATACCCCTTTTTGTTTAGTTACACATCTCTATCCTGAAATAAGAAATTGAGTTCGTATAGGCATTTTGCGCGCAGCTATTGAGATAGCTGCTCTAGCTACAGTTTCTGATACTCCACCCATTTCATAAAGTATTCGACCCCGTTTAACAACGGATACCCAATATTCAGGGGATCCCTTCCCCGAACCCATACGCGTTTCCGCGGGTCTTACTGTAACAGGTTTGTCGGGAAATATACGTACCCATATTTTTCCACCACGACGCGCATATCGTGTCATTGCTCTTCGCCCTGCTTCTATTTGTCTAGCTGTAATCCAAGCAGGTTCAAGTGCCTGAAGAGCGTATCTGCCGAAACAAATATGATTGCCTCGACAAGATATTCCTTTCATTCTTCCTCTATGTTGTTTACGAAATCTGGTTCTTTTGGGGTTATAGTCGATGGTTGTTTCTTAATTCCATCTCTACTGCAGAACCGGACATGAGAGTTTCTTCTCATCCAGCTCCTCGCGAATGAAAGGATTCAAATTCAATAATATTATAGATACACATTAATAGATAATACACCAAGTAATGGCTTTTATTGATATTGAATTTCTTACATAGGAAGGAAGATGTAGATACAAGATATACAATACAGCTAGACGTGTGTGTACATTTATGTATCTTTATAGATAATGTAATGTTTCTCTTTTTTATTTTTATAACATAACGAATCCTTTCCTTATTTTTTTTGACTTCTATCAAATTACGACAAAAGATTGTAATCCAAGAAATAAAGGTTTCGCGGGCGAATATTTACTCTTTCCTGTTTCATTCGTAGGGTCAATTCATGACCTCTCAGAATAAATCAATTTTTTCTTGGTCCGTTCCGCCATCCCACCCAATGAATTATTAGGATTTGTTTTCAATAGAATCCTATGCAGTCACAGGTTCTGTCGTTCCCATAGCTTCTCCATTAATGGTTAGGTCCGAACTTTGCAATGGAGCTTCCAACAAAATTAGTTCCCGAGTCAATTTCCTCAGTTTTTATTAACCCGAAGGCTCTTTATTATTTTATTCTATTTAAAATTATTTCATTTACAAATTCTTATATTTCTAATTATCTTATCAGTATTGATGCTTTATCACACTGCCTTTTATGACGTGATTCATAGACCATACATATTGGAATCATATATCATTGATATTTTTGTTCTTTCTTTCTATCATCCTTCCATTTATCCATATCCCTTTATTTTTTTTTTGCTTTACAACCCATAATCCGATTTATTTTTTCTTGAAAGAATTTCAGTTGCTACAACCATATGATAGATCCACTCATTCATATAGTGACCGTTTCTTGGGATCTCGACAATACGAAGCAATAAGTTGGTTATTAGTTTATTTTATATAATTACAAAGTTTATAGCGGGGGTCAGTCTATTTTTTTTTTTTAATCCCAACTTGAAACTATAAAGAAAAAACTAACGAGTCACACACTAAGCATAGCAATTATACCAAATGATCAATCGAATTTTTATTTAACCTTATAGAATTAGAATTGTTCATTTTTTTTTTTAACGGAAAAAGAATGAAAGAGTTTGTCATTTTTTGTTTTATCACTGGACAGAATGGGAAGACAGGGTCGATTATTTCTCGTCTACAAATATCCAAATTTTTATACCTAATACTCCATAAATAGTTCGAATTGTATAGGAAGAATGATCAATTTTAGCGCGAATTGTTTGTAGGGGAACTCTACCCTCTCTGATCCATTCGACACGTGCAATTTCTTTTCCGTCGATACGGCCTGCTATTTGCACTTGAATTCCCTTTGTATCCGTTTGTTCAGTTAATTCAATAGCTTTTTTCATTGCTTTTCGAAATGAAACTCTATTTTTTAATTGTAAAGCTATATATTCTGCAAGAATATTAGGTTGTCCATAAGGTTTTTCAACTCTTGTGATAGCAATGTTGAGTCTCCGGTTTACAGAATGAAACTCCTTTTGTACATTCATCTGTAATTCTTCGATTCCTCGTGTTTGCCCCTCTATTAATAAATTTGGGAATCCAATATAGATTATGACTTGGATCAAATCGATTTTTTTTTTAATTGTTA